TAGGTGTATATACATATACTTATAGGTGTATATACATATACTTATAGGTGTATATACATATACTTATAGGTGTATATACATATACTTATAGGTGTATATACATATACTTATAGGTGTATATACATATACTTATAGGTGTATATACATATACTTATGGGTGTGTATACATATACTTATGGGTGTGTATACATATACTTATGGGTGTATATACATATACTTATGGGTGTATATACTATATATTATGGGTGTGTATACATATACTTATGGGTGTATATACTATATATTATGGGTGTATATACTATATATTATGGGTGTATATACTATATATTATGGGTGTATATACTATATATTATGGGTGTATATACTGTATATTATGGGTGTATATACTGTATATTATGGGTGTATATACTGTATATTATGGGTGTATATACTGTATATTATGGGTGTATATACTGTATATTATGGGTGTATATACTGTATATTATGGGTGTATATACTGTATATTATGGGTGTATATACTGTATATTATGGGTGTATATACTGTATATTATGGGTGTATATACTGTATATTATGGGTGTATATACTGTATATTATGGGTGTATATACTATATATTATAGGTGTATATACTATATATTATAGGTGTATATACTATATATTATAGGTTTTTATACTATATATTATAGGTTTTTATACTATATATTATAGGTTTTTATACTATATATTATAGGTTTTTATACTATATATTATAGGTTTTTATACTATATATTATAGGTTTTTATACTATATATTATAGGTTTTTATACTATATATTATAGGTTTTTATACTATATATTATAGGTTTTTATACTATATATTATAGGTTTTTATACTATATATTATAGGTTTTTATACTATATATTATAGGTTTTTATACTATATATTATAGGTTTTTATACTATATATTATAGGTTTTTATACTATATATTATAGGTTTTTATACTATATATTATAGGTTTTTATACTATATATTATAGGTTTTTATACTATATATTATAGGTTTTTATACTATATATTATAGGTTTTTATACTATATATTATAGGTTTTTATACTATATATTATAGGTTTTTATACTATATATTATAGGTTTTTATACTATATATTATAGGTTTTTATACTATATATTATAGGTTTTTATACTATATATTATAGGTTTTTATACTATATATTATAGGTTTTTATACTATATATTATAGGTTTTTATACTATATATTATAGGTTTTTATACTATATATTATAGGTTTTTATACTATATATTATAGGTTTTTATACTATATATTATAGGTTTTTATACTATATATTATAGGTTTTTATACTATATATTATAGGTTTTTATACTATATATTATAGGTCTATTCTATATCTACTATCTGTATATTTACTCTGTATCTACTTAATGTATATACTCTGGTATCTACTTTTCATATACTTTGTAGGCGTATCATTTGCGTTTGTGACATTGAACCACAAATTATGTTTGCTTGCATATAAGGTAATTTTTTAAATGTGGTGAGGCTTCGACAGAAATGCTTGGTTCAAGGGATAAGAATTTCTGTGGGGAAGAGGCCCCGTAATAAAATATTTCACAGCCCTTAATCTCGGGGGGGGGATTAAGGTAAATCTGTGAAAAATTCTTACGGGGGGGGTAAGGGGGGGGTAGGCAAAAAAAATTTTTAAGTTGCTAGGGAAATCCCCGGGGGGAAAAGCAGTTATGTGGAGTTAACATTATGTCCATTGAGCATTCATTAAAATGCATCATACAAGAGACAATGAGGAATGCATGCAAACCTGGAACGTAAGTCCCACTCGGATTATATGTAGTGCCCCCACTTGAGAAGTTATTGAAAGGACCCGTAAAAAAAAATACCAGTAGATCTGCTGTCATTAAGTGGTCTTAGCTTGTATCCAGGTACTGAGGCATAGGATAGATACCTTTTAAAAAGCATTTTGAGCGTCTCTTCAATATGGGTCCATAGATTCGGTTCCCCCAGATGTATCGTGAAAGACATTGGTTGTAACTCTAAGATAACATGCCCCCTAGAAGATACTGACGAATAGGTCCGATCCGTAAGTGGTACGTCTAGTACGATAGGGGAACTGAGTAGGGGTTCATGTACGGAGGGGTTGGAAGATGTCGAGGATGCCCGCGAGTCCGGAATGTGACGGGCAAAGTCATGTTAAAGATAATTTTATTTATTATTAACCATGTTGTGCTTTTTATTAGGGATCCATGGTAGGTGATTAAGGAAGTTTGATGAAATGATACGTAAGGTCTCGTGCAAGTTGAGGTACGTCTTGTTAATATGAATGATACATGCAATTGTGTGGAGAAGGTGTATAGTAATATTTTAAGGTGTAAAATATTTCATTATAGGGGTGTATCATTACAGGATATTGGAGGGATTGAGCAACTTGGAAGATCCAGTTGGACTCACTTTGGAATGAGATCTGCGTAGTCGTTAACAAGGGAAGGTACAATCTAGTATGCAGAATATGGACATGTTACCATTAATAAATTAGGGATATGCTTGACTGGCCAGGTTATTAATATGTTATATTTCTCATTGTAGGGGTTATGATAAGCTTGGGGTAAGTAGATGAATGTACTATTATACATAGTATGTCTTATTACATTCATTATTCTTTATTTGAAGGGGGTATGTACATCTTAATATGTATTACTATAAATGTATGGTTATTATACATAGATAGTGTATTACTATAAATGTATGGTTATTATACATAGATAGTGTATTACTATAAATGTATGGTTATTATACATAGATAGTGTATTACTATAAATGTATGGTTATTATACATAGATAGTGTATTACTATAAATGTATGGTTATTATACATAGATAGTGTATTACTATAAATGTATGGTTATTATACATAGATAGTGTATTACTATAAATGTATGGTTATTATACATAGATAGTGTATTACTATAAATGTATGGTTATTATACATAGATAGTGTATTACTATAAATGTATGGTTATTATACATAGATAGTGACAGCTTGCTGAGGTATTAATTGATTAAACTTTGAGAAATTTGTTTTCTAAGAGGCCAAGTGGGGGGATAAGAAGGACAAAGATAAGAAAGTAGAGTCCTGAGGCAATTTGGCCGATGGTAATGAAGGGGTCTTCTACTGGTTGGCCCCCGATTCATGTAAGTACGGCTGTGTTGGCAATCAGTGTCCAGAATAAGATTTTTGCGATTGGGCGAAATGTAAGGGAGCGGAGTTTAGAGGTGTGTGTGATTGGTATGAGGAATAGGACTAGAATGGAGAATAAGAGGGCGAGGACCCCTCCAAGTTTGTTAGGGATTGAACGTAAAATGGCGTAGGCAAATAGGAAGTATCATTCTGGCTTAATGTGGGGGGGTGTAACTAGGGGGTTGGCTGGTGTGAAGTTATCGGGGTCGCCTAGCAGGTTGGGGGCAAATGTGGATAGGGCGGCGAGGGCGCCCAGGAGGATAGTGAAGCCGAAGAGGTCTTTGTAGGAAAAATAAGGGTGGAAGGAAACTTTGTCAAAGTTGGAGTTTAGGCCCGTGGGGTTGGAGGATCCTGTTTGATGGAGGAAGAGGAGGTGAATTATGCTTGCAGCTGCAATGATGAAGGGGAGGATAAAATGAAAGGTGAAAAATCGGGTTAGGGTGGCGTTGTCGACTGAGAAGCCCCCTCAGATCCATTGGACGAGGTCAGAGCCGATATATGGGGCGGCTGGAAGGAGGTTAGTAATTACTGTTGCGCCTCAGAAAGATATTTGACCTCATGGCAGAACATAGCCGACAAAAGCTGTTGCTATTACTAGGAGGAGGAGGATAACTCCAATGTTTCATGTTTCTTTGTAGAGGTAAGAGCCGTAATATAGGCCACGTCCGATGTGAAAGTAAATACAGATGAAAAAAAATGATGCGCCATTGGCATGGACATTGCGTAGAAGTCAGCCGTTGTTGACATCGCGGCAAATGTGTGCTACGGATGAGAATGCTAAGGAAGTGTCGGCTGTATAGTGTATGGCCAGGAAAAGGCCAGTGACAATCTGGGCAATTAGGCATAATCCTAAAAGTGAGCCGAAGTTTCACCAGGAAGAAATGTTGGCAGGGGAAGGGAGGTCGATGAATGAGCTGTTAATAATTTTAAGGAGGGGGTGGGATTTTCGGATTGTTGGGGCCATAAGTTTTTGTAGTTGAACAACAACGATAGCTTTTCAAGCTATAAGTTCAGGTTAAAGTCCTGGCAGAAATAGATGATTATAGAATTTTGCTTATTAATGGGGCTTTTAGCAGTGGCTTCTAATCCGACACCATATTATGCTGCTTTAGGCTTGGTAGGAGGTTCAGGGGTAGGGTGCTTGATGTTGGCTAAAGGAGGAACTAGTTTTTTGTCTTTAGTGCTGTTTCTTGTGTACTTGGGTGGGATGATGGTTGTATTTGCCTATTGTGCAGCGTTAGTAGCAGAGCCATATCCTGAGGCCTGGGGAAGTCGTGCAGTAATAGGTTATCTAGGGGTGTATGGTCTGTTGTTACTATTAACAGGGGGTATATATGGATGGTCTGGGGGAGTAAAAGTTTTATCCCCCATAAGTGGGGTGGATGTGGGATGTGGGGAGTGGTGAGGGGTTGGGGATTTACTGTGTAGTGGGGGAGGAGTTCTGTTTTTGGGGGGGTGGGCTTTATTATTAACTTTATTTGTGGCTTTGGAGGTTGTGCGGGGGGACAAGTGAGGGGGAGTATTGCGGGCTGTAAGGTTTTGGCTATTAAACATGCTTAAATGGGAGGCAGTTGGGGATACAATTACATGTACAGACTTAAGGATAAAGGGAATTAGAGGATGTGGGGATGGCGGATAAGTTTTAGGTTTGGGACAGGGAGTATTAGCGTGAGAGGATCAAAATTTTGGTGTTGTAAAATCAGGGACTTTCCGTGGATAAAAAGAAGGACAAAGGTAGACTTAATTTAACTTATTTAGGAATTTTGAGTAATTGAGATTGGCGGTACTGGGCCCGTTGAAACCAGGAACTCACATTATAGGCAAGAAGAGGACAAAGGTAAATTTAACCAGATTTAGTTAGAAAGTTTAAGGGTAAAGATTTGCAGTGCGCAAAGAATTAAAAATGGGTTAGATATCGCAGGTAAAAAAAGGGGGGGGAAACGAAGTCACCTTATTTAGTGGTTCGTGATCGTGGCAGTACTAGGTAAAATAGCGTTGAAATTAAATTTATAGCACAGCCATGATGGGGAGGGTAAAGGTAAATTTAATCTAGATCTAATATCTGAATAGTAAAATAGGTGGTTGTGGTAGGAAGCCCCCTGAAAAATCGGACGACTCATACTACAATTATGAGTGTAATAAAGAATACAGCTAGGTAGGTTTTGATTAAACCTGTTTGAGAAACTCGAACGATCTTGATCGGCAGCATTTGGGCAATTTCTGCATGGCTTGGGCCAAATTTTTTTAGTACAATCGACTCTAAAGCATGGGAGATGACTTGTCAGGCTGAATTAAGGGTGATTTCGGTAACGGTACGGTGGAACAGTTTTTCATAGAATGTAGGGTCACACTCTTTGGACAAGGTGATGTCTTCTGAAGGGGTAGTTCAGTACGTTTTTGCTAGGTCATAAGCAACTGCAAAGGCAAGGATTGTTACGATTAGGGCAATTAGTTTAATATAGGTTGGCATCGTGTGTGTAGTAGGGAAATCGGGAAGGGTAACATAGTAAATTACTAGTCCAGCTAAAATGCTGCCGATGACAAGGCGTAATAAGGGATTTAGCACTCGTTTATCATTTTCATCATATAGAAGGACAGGGTTTGTTCGAGGGTAAACTATGGAAGCGTAGTAAACTATTCGTATACTATAGATTGCAGTGAAGGCAGTAGCAACAAGTGTGAGTAAGAGGGCCAGGGAATTAACATGGGATGTGGCAGTTGCCTCAATAGTTGCGTCTTTAGAGTAGAAGCCGGCGAGGAACGGGATTCCTATAAGGGCAAAGCTTCCAATGGAGAGGCATGTTGTTGTTATTGGGAGGGCGCGTTGAAGGCCTCCTATTTTTCGAATATCTTGTTCTTCGTTTAGGGCATGAATAATTAAGCCGGAACATAGGAAGAGCATAGCTTTAAAGAATGCATGAGTGCAGATGTGGAAGAAAGCAAGGTAGGGGAGATTAAGTCCGATGGCTACTATCATAAGGCCTAGCTGGCTTGAGGTGGAGTAGGCAATAATTTTTTTAATATCATTTTGAATTAAGGCATAATAGGCGGCATAGAATGTGGAGATGGATCCTAGGCAAAGGCAAATTGTTAATGCTGTTGAATTTTGTGAGAGGAGGGGGTGGATTCGGATGAGGAGGAAAATACCAGCAACTACTATAGTGCTTGAGTGAAGGAGGGCTGAAACAGGTGTTGGGCCTTCTATTGCTGAAGCAAGTCAGGGGTGAAAACCAAATTGGGCGGATTTGCTAGCTGCAGCAGAAATGAAGCCGAGGAGTAGTATAATAGAGGGAGGTAGAGAGAGGACATAGGGAAGTGCTAGGGACTGAGTATTTATTAAGAGTCAACATACTGTTATTATAAAACCAATATCTCCTGCTCGGTTGTATATAACGGCTTGTAGTGCTGCGGTGGCGGCGGGGCTTCGGCCATGATACCAGCCGATTAATATGAAGGACATAAATCCTACTCCTTCTCAGCCAAGAAACAAGAGGAAAAGGTTTCCGGCTGAAACTAGAAGTACTATGGCTAAAAGGAAGATGAGAAGGTACTTAAAGAATACATTGATCTTAGGGTCAATCTGTATATATCAAATTGAATATTCTAGGATGCTTCATGTAACTAAGAAGGCAACAGGGAGGAAGATAATTGTATATGCGTCATATTGCAGGGAGAAAGGAAGGAGTAGAATTGCTAGGCTAAATCACTTAGCATTAATAACAGTTGATGAGGTTCCTTGAATGAGAACAAGTAAGGGGGGAAGGGATACAAAAAATGCCATTTTTACTGCGTTTTTCGCTTGAAGGAAAAAGGTCGCAGATTGTGTATTAAGGAGGGGGCGGGTGATTAGGGCTACCGCTGTGATCAGCGATAGTAAAGTTAGCATTGGTAGTGCCATGAATCGTACTACTGGTTAGGGGAGTACGTGTGAGCGGGCCATGGAGTTGAACCATGGAAATGAATAATTAGCAGTTTTCATTTTACCAGACGAGCTCGGTGAATAAAAGGGATTTAACCTTTGTTACTAGAATCACAATCTAGGGTTTTTGTTAAACTATATTCACATAAAAAAATTAGGTCAGGCTTAAGAATAAGTAGAAAGCCCGGTAGAGTATGCAGTAGGAATAGGAGATGTTCGCGGGTTTGGTAAGGGAAGAGGGTTTTAATGTGATTCGGGAGGGGTCCGCGTTGGGTGGATCAGAGGACATAGAGAGTGTAGGCTGTTGTAAAAATTAAGTTAAGGGCTACAATTAGGAAAGCAACAGGGGATCAACTAAAGAGTGAGGCTATAATTAGGACTTCCCCTGCGAAATTAATTGTGGGGGGGATGGCTATATTAAATAATGCAACTGTTAGTCATCATGTCCCTGCGAGGGGAAAAATAAGTAATGTTCCACGAAGTAAAATTATGGTTCGACTGTTTGTTCGTTCATAGGAGGTATTGGCAAGGCAGAAGAGGGCTGAGGAGGTAAGGCCATGGGCAATTATCATTACTATTGCCCCTGAGTAGCTTCATGGGGTGCAGATTAAGGCTGCGGCAACTACGAGGTTCATGTGACTAACGGACGATATAGCGATAAGGGATTTTAAGTCTGTTTGTCGGAGACAGAGGAGTGCAGTTGCTAAGATTCCAAGGATAGCCACTAGTATAATTAATAGTGTTTGATTTAGGGTGTCTTCTAAGAGGAGGGGGGATGTACGAAGAATTCCATATCCTCCCAGCTTGAGGAGGGTGCCAGCTAAGATTATAGAGCCTGCAATGGGAGCTTCTACGTGGGCTTTAGGGAGTCATAGGTGGAGGCAGTATATTGGGAGTTTAACTAGGAATGCTGCGTTATAAGTGGCTCAAAATAGGCCCGGGTAGTTTGTTGCGGCTTGAGTAATAAGAAGAGGGTGAGTTAAAGTTGGGAGTAGGGAGCCTTGCGTGGAGTAAAATTTAATTAGTCAAATTATTAAGGGAATTGCCCCAAGCATAGTGTAGAAGGCTAGGTATATGCCAGCTTCCAGTCGTCGTTCTTGCGCCCCTCATCGGGTGATAATAATTATGGTGGGAACAAGCGAGGCTTCAAAAAAAATAAAGAATAACATTAGATCTGAGGCTGTAAAGGCTAAAAGGGTAGTAAGTTGAAGAAAGGTGCTATTGGCAATGTAGGCGCGCTGTCGGTTGACAGGTTCTAGACATAGTTTACTTTGGCTAGCTAATATGGTTAGGGGGAATAGTCAGCAGGTTAAGATGGAGAGGGGGCCAGAGATATTATCAATCAAGAATAGAGAGTTAAAAAAGTTGAAGTCTTGAAGGAAAAATCAGGATATAGAGAAGAATGCTAGGAAGAAGCCTTGACCGGTAATTAGGGCTCATAAGTGCTTAGATGGAGCTAAGAGAATAGTAAAGAAGATTGAGACTCAGGCGGAGATGATTATTAGCATTGTAGGAGGTTTAAAGTTTTTAGGTTATCGTTACCATGAGATCGGGCTGTGGCAACTATTAGAGAAAGTCCTAGTCCGGCTTCACAGGCTGATATTGTTAATATAATGAGGGGGGCTATGAGGGGCGTTGAGGATAGTTGGTTTGGCCAAAGGCTAAGTCCGATAAATACGGTTAATATTATGCCTTCTAGGCATAGAAGGGCTGATAAGAGGTGCATGCGGTGGAAAGATAAGCCTGTGAGGACAATAGCAAACATAATAATTAATAGAGAGGTCACAGGGGTGCTATGGATTTTGACCATAATTAGTTGAGTCGAAATCAACTGTCTTTTTTTGGACTAGCATCCCACTCGGCTCATTCGAGCCCTCCTTGAAGTCATTCGTAGATGAAGCCGAGGGTTAATAGAATAATAATAATGAAGACTCAAATAACGGTTGTAAGTGGGTTAGGGAGTTGGATGGCTCAGGGGGTAGGAAGAAGAAGAGCAATTTCTAAGTCAAATAAGAGGAAGAGGATGGCTACAAGAAAGAATCGTATGGAATATGGGAGTCGGGCTGATCCTAGAGGGTCAAAGCCGCATTCATATGGGGAGAGTTTTTCTGTGTCTGGGGTAATTAAGGGGATTCAAAAGCTGATGGCGGCTAAGATAATTGAAAGGAGGGAGGCAATGGAAAAGAACAGAAGCATTATTTTCTCTCGGAGTTTAACCAAGGCTAGGTGATTGGAAGTCATCTGTACTGACTGTACTAAGAAAATATGAGCCTCATCAGTAAATTGAAACATAGAGGAAGAGTCAAACAACGTCTACGAAATGCCAATATCATGCGGCGGCTTCGAAGCCGAAATGGTGGTGGGAGGTAAAGTGGAAGAGCAATTGGCGTAGTAAGCATGTAATAAGGAATACGGAGCCAATAATAACGTGTAGGCCATGAAAACCGGTGGCTACAAAAAAGGTGGTCCCATAAATTCCGTCAGCAATTGTGAAGGGGGCTTCATAGTATTCTATAGCTTGGAGAAGGGTAAAGTAAAGGCCTAGGGTGACTGTAATAGCGAGGGCTTGAAGTGCCCCTTTGCGATCGGCTTGCATGATGCTATGGTGAGCTCAGGTAACTGAAACTCCCGAGGCTAGTAAAACTGCTGTATTAAGTAAGGGAATTTCAAATGGATTAAAGGGAGTAATTCCTGTAGGGGGTCAGCATTCTCCAACTTCTGGGGTGGGGGCGAGGCTGGCATTATAAAAGGCTCAGAAGAAACCAATGAAGAAGAATACTTCTGAGGTAATAAAAAGAATTATGCCATAGCGGAGTCCTGTTTGTACTGGAGGGGTGTGATGGCCTTGGAAGGTGCCTTCGCGGACAACATCTCGTCACCACTGGTATATGGTTAATAATATTAGAGTTAGGCCTATTGTTAGGATAATAAATGTGTTAAAGTGGAATCATGCGGCTAGGCCAGATGTTAATAAGAAAGCGGCGGCGGCTCCTGTGAGGGGTCAAGGGCTGGGGTCAACTATATGAAAGGCATGAGCTTGGTGGGCCATAAGTATTTTCTTGGAGATAAAGACTCAAGAGTAGAACAAAAACATAAGCTTGAATTATGGCAACTGCAATTTCAAGGATTGTAAGTAGTATAAGAACCCCAAAAGTCAGTAGGGAGGCGGTGATGGATAAGAAAAAAATTGCGGAGACAGCTGAGGAAATCAGGTGAATAAGAAGGTGGCCAGCGGTTAAATTAGCGGTAAGACGCACTCCTAAGGCTAGTGGTCGAATAAGAAGGCTAATTGTTTCGATCAAGATTAGAACTGGGATAAGGGGAGTTGGGGTACCTTCTGGGAGGAAGTGTGCAAGAGAGTGGGAGAATTGATTGCGGAAGCCGACAAGAACAGTTGCAAGTCAGAGTGGGGTTGCTAGCCCTAAGTTAATAGACAGTTGTGTCGTTGGTGTAAACGTATAAGGCAAAAGGCCAAGTAAGTTTGTACTTAAAAGAAAAATTATTAAGGAGGTTAATAGGAAGGCTCATTTATGGGCTGGTGCATTTAAAGGTAGGAGGAGTTGTTTGGTGAATAGAGTTAAAAATCAGTTTTGGGAGGTTAGAAGGCGATTATTTACCCACTGAGTAGAGGGCGTTGGGATAAGTAGTCATGGGGCTAATAAGGCTACAAGAATGAGGGGGGTACCAAGTAAGGTTGTGGAGGCAAATTGGCTGAATAAATCTATTGTCATGGTCAGGTCCATATAGTGTTAATTGTTTTTACATTTTTAGGGTTGGGTTCGTTAAGGCTTGTATGGCTTAAAATTTTTTTGGGGGCAAGAAATAGGAGGATTAGTCAAACGATACACAGATATACGAGTCATGGGGCGGGGTTAAGTTGTGGCATACCATTAAGGGTGGTTGGAATCACCTACTTACAGCTTAAAAGGCTGTTGCTAACCTACAGCTTCTTAATGAGGCGTTTTGAGCAGCATTAATTCAGTTTAAAAATTTTGAGACTGGTAAGGCTTCAATTACAATGGGTATAAAGCTATGGTTTGCTCCGCAAATTTCAGAACATTGGCCGTAGTAAATTCCTGGATGCGCAACTAGAAAGGAGGTTTGATTAAGTCGGCCTGGGATTGCGTCTGATTTCACGCCTAAAGCGGGGACAGCTCAAGAATGAAGAACATCTTCGGCAGTAATTAAGATTCGTGTAGCTGTTCCAATTGGGGAAATTATACGGTTATCTACTTCTAAAAGGCGGAAGTGGCCTGGTTCTAAATCTTTAGTGGGGATTATGTAAGAATCAAAGTTTAAGTCAGTAAAGTCTGAGTACTCGTAGCTTCAGTATCATTGGTGACCGATTGTTTTTACTGTCATGTCTGGGTTGCTAACTTCATCCATTAAGTAGAGGATGCGTAGTGATGGGAGTGCAATTACAATGAGAATAATAGCAGGCATAATAGTTCAGACTATTTCAATTTCTTGGGCGTCAATCGTATTAGTGCTGGAGAGTTTGGTTGTTATCAAAACAGAGATAATATATAGGACAAGCATACTAATTAGAAGCACCGCTATAAGGGCGTGGTCATGAAAGTGGAGGAGTTCTTCTATAATAGGGGAGGCTGCGTCTTGGAAGCCGAGTTGGGTGGGATGTGCCATGGAGGGGTACAAGATATTAGCTAGTAATTTTGTCTTGACAAAACAATGTTATATTTTAACTAACTCCTCAAAGAAAGTGACAGAGAGGCCATGTGTCTGGCTTGAAACCAGGGTATGGGGGTTCAATTCCCTCCTTTCTCGTGCCAGTTTAATGGAGAAAGTTGATTCTTCAAATGTATGATAGTGAGGTGGGAAGCCCAATTGTCACTCGATATTAGTTGGTGTTAGTTCCGCTCCTGAGAAGAGGCGTTTAGAGGCAAAGGCCTCTCAGATGATAAATATCATCATTACTACTGCCACAAGGGAGATTAAGGAGCCGATAGATGACAAAGTGTTTCAAAGGGTATAAGCGTCTGGATAGTCTGAGTAGCGACGGGGTATTCCAGCTAAGCCTAGGAAGTGTTGGGGGAAGAAGGTCAAATTGACCCCTAGGAATATTACTACGAAGTGTACTTTTGCTCATAGCTCATGAAGTGTGAAGCCTGTAAATAGGGGGAACCAGTGAACGAACCCGGCTATAATGGCAAAGACTGCTCCCATTGATAGAACATAATGGAAGTGGGCAACAACGTAGTAAGTGTCATGAAGAACAATATCAATGGAGGAATTGGCTAATACAATGCCTGTGAGTCCTCCCACTGTGAAGAGGAAAATAAAACCCAGGGCTCAAAGTATAGGTGCTTCTCATTTAATAATCCCTCCGTGCATTGTGGCAAGTCAGCTGAAGACTTTAACGCCTGTTGGAATAGCAATAATTATTGTAGCTGATGTAAAGTAGGCCCGTGTGTCTACGTTTAAGTCTGTGGTAAATATATGGTGGGCTCAGACAATGAAACCTAGTAGACCAATGGAGAGTATTGCCCATACTATACCTATGTACCCGAAAGGTTCTTTTTTATTAGAATAATAGGCGACTACGTGGGAAATAATGCCGAAGCCCGGAAGGATTAGGATATATACTTCTGGGTGTCCGAAGAATCAGAATAAGTGTTGGTAAAGAATTGGGTCGCCGCCTCCAGCAGGGTCAAAAAATGTAGTGTTTAGATTTCGGTCGGTCAAGAGTATTGTGATGCCGGCGGCTAGGACTGGGAGAGACAAGAGTAGAAGAACAGCGGTAATTAAAACGGATCAGACAAATAAGGGTGTTTGGTATTGTGTTGTTGAGGAGGGTTTTATATTAATAATTGTTGTAATGAAGTTGATAGCTCCAAGAATAGACGACACTCCGGCTAGATGAAGAGAAAAGATAGCTAGATCAACTGATGGGCCAGCGTGGGCCAGGTTCCCAGCCAGAGGGGGATAAACAGTTCATCCGGTGCCGACTCCGGCTTCAACTGTAGAAGATGCTAGGAGAAGGAAGAAGGATGGAGGGAGAAGTCAAAAGCTTATGTTATTCATTCGAGGGAAGGCTATGTCAGGGGCTCCAATTATTAAAGGAACTAGTCAATTACCAAAGCCTCCAATTAGGATAGGCATAACCATGAAGAAAATTATTACAAATGCGTGGGCAGTTACAATTACGTTATAGATTTGGTCGTCCCCCAGGAGTGCTCCCGGTTGGCTTAGCTCTGCTCGGATTAGCAGGCTTAGAGCGGTTCCGACTATGCCTGCTCAGGCGCCAAAGATTAGATAGAGGGTTCCAATGTCTTTATGATTAGTAGAGAAGAATCAGCGGGTAAATATCACAGGTAAAGTGGCCGAGTAGGTGGCGGATTGTAAACCCGAGCACAGAGGTTTGAGCCCTCTCTTTACCAGGCCCTGGGGTGTTAGCATGTGGGGTTGCAAACCTCAAGACGCAGGATAATACCTGCCGGGGCTTCTCCCGTTTTTAAGAAGCGGGAGAAGTAGAATGAAGCTCGCTGGATAGAGTGTTTAGCTGTTAACTAAAATATTACGGGATCGAGGCCCGTCATTCTAGAGGGCTTTATCTTAATTTAAAGGGTCTGAGTTGCATTCAGAAGATGTAGGTTAATACCCTGCAAGTCCTACAGAAATTGAAGGGGTCTAACCTCCGTTTAAGGCTTTGAAGGCCTTTGGTTTATTTAACCTAAATTTCTACATTATAATCAGGGTTGGGGTGAGGGGGAGAAGGGTAAGGGCAAGAGTATTCGTAATAGCGGCTATTAAGGATACTTTTGTTGTGGCTCGTCATGTAAGTAATGAATTAGAAGTGTTGGGGGAAAGGGTTAGGGAAGTAACATATGTTAATCGGAGATAAAAAAATAGGGCTAACAAGGAGGTGAATATGACTATTGTGGCAAGTAGTGTAGCATTTTGTTTAATCAATTCTATAATAATAAGAAGTTTTGGGGCAAAGCCTGTGAGTGGGGGTAGGCCTGCTAAGGAGAGGAGAACAAGTAAGGTTGTTGAAGTAAGAGCAGGGGCTTTGGTTCAGGACATAGAAATTTCTGATATTTTTGTAGTAGAAATTGAGATGAGGGACATAAATATGGCGGTTGTTATAAGGATGTAAATTAAAAAGTTAAATAATGAAAGTTGAGGATCAAATTTTAAGACAATAACTATTCATCCAAGATGCCCAATTGAGGAGAAGGCTATGATTTTTCGAAGTTGAGTTTGGCCGATTCCCCCTCAGCCCCCTACTAAGATTGAGGTGAGACCTAAGGTAATCGCCAGATTTAGGTTGATAAGGTGAGAAGTTTGGAGGAGGAGAATTATCGGGGCGATTTTTTGCCAAGTTGATAAAATAAGGCCTGTAGGTAAGGAGATACCTTGAAGGACTTCTGGTATTCAGAAGTGTATTGGGGCTAAGCCTAGTTTTATTATTAGGGCAATGGCTAGGGCATTCATTGGTAGGTCAGTGAGAGAGTTGATTGATCATTCTCCAGTTTGTCATGCATTAATAAGGGCTGAAAATAACACTAGGGCGGAGACTGTGGCTTGGGTTAAGAAGTATTTTGTAGCTGCTTCGATGGCTCGTGGGTGAGGCATTTTTGTTATTATAGGAATAATTGCTAGGGTATTAATTTCTAGGCCTACTCAGGCGAGGAGTCAGTGGTAACTTAATAGGGTTGTGGTAGTCCCGATGGCTAGACTGAGTAGGAAAATTGTTATAGCGAGAGGATTAATTAGTAAAGGAAGGATTTCAACCAACATTGTTGGGGTATGGGCCCAAAAGCTTATTTAGCTTACTTTACTAAGGAGTAGTATAATGGAATTACAAAGGGTTTTGATCTCTTGGGTATAGGTTCGATTCCTATCTCTTTAAAGGAAGTGAGGGGGTTTGAACCCCTATAAGCCTCCCTATCAAGGAGGTCCTTAGCTTTCAGGCACGCTTCCATGGTAGTGGGGGTGTTAAGAGGAGGGAGATTGGTATTGAGACGTGGAAAATAATGAGGGCAAGTGTTAGAGGGAGGAAGTTTTTTCACACAAGGTGCATGAGTTGGTCATAACGGAATCGTGGATATGAAGCTCGAATTCAAAGGAAGCATAAAGAAAGGATAGAGGCTTTAGTTATAAGTAAAATTGTTGATAGGGTTAACGAGGGTATGAGAGAGCCCAGAAAAATAATTGTTGAAAGAGTATTTATCATTAAAATGTTGGCGTATTCAGCAAGAAAAAATAGGGCAAAGGGGCCTCCTGCGTATTCGACATTAAATCCTGAGACTAGTTCAGATTCTCCTTCTGTAAGATCGAAGGGGGCCCGGTTAGTCTCGGCTAGTGTGGAAACGAATCATATAAAAGCGAGAGGTCAGAGGGGTAAAATAAGTCATGTATATTGTTGAAGAAGATTAAAAGAAGATAAGGTAAATCCGCCGGCTAGGAAGATAGTGCATAGAATAATTAAGGCCAAGGTGACTTCATAGGAGATAGTTTGGGCAACAGCTCGTAGGGCGCCGATGAGGGCATATTTAGAATTGGAGGCTCATCCAGAGCCTAGAATTGTGTAAACAATTAGGCTGGAGATGGCGAGGATAAATAGAATGCTAAGGTTTAGGTCGGAATAGGGGATTGGAAGGGGAAATGGGGTTCATATCATTATAGCGAAAGTTAAGGCGAGAGTTGGGGCTAGGATAAAGAGGATTTGTGAGGAGGTTGATGGGCGGATGGGCTCTTTAATAAATAGTTTGATGCCATCAGCAATTGGTTGAAGGAGGCCAAGTGGTCCAACAACATTTGGTCCTTTGCGGTGTTGTATATAACCAAGAATCTTGCGTTCAATTAGAGTGAGAAATGCTACTGCGAGGAGGATGGGGGCAATATAAAGTAGGGGCAGAAGGTGTATAAGAAGAAGGCTTATAAGTTAGTGAGGGGATTTGAACCCCGGTTTAAAGGGCTTAGATCTTTTGCATCGCCTAGCTCTGCCACACTAACTATCCTGGTTTAGGGGGAAGTATTAGGTTCTAGCTAATTAAGATTGTTTCATTAGTGAAAGTATGGCTTATAATAAACATTGGCCATGTTGCCCCGGTCCTTTCGTACTAGGGGGAGCACTTTATAGATAGAAACCGACCTGGATTGCTCCGGTCTGAACTCAGATCACGTAGGGTTTTAATCGTTGAACAAACGAACCGTTAGGAGCGGCTGCACCCCTAGGACACCCTGATCCAACATCGAGGTCGTAAACCTACTTGTCGATAGGGGCTCTTGAAGTAGATTGCGCTGTTATCCCCAGGGTAACTTGGTTCGTTGATCGAATTGTCGGGTCATCAAACATCAGTTTATGATTCTTAGAGTTGTAGTTCATAGATAAGGGCGTTAGCCCATTTGTCATGGAGGTTAAATTGTACTCCGTGGTCCCCCCAACCCAAAACTATCACACAGATTCCTTGTATGGTCGGGCATGGAGGTGAGGAAGTGAGTGATGAGTTTAAAGCTCCATGGGGTCTTCTCGTCTTATATAATAATCCCCGCTTCTTCACGGGGAGATCAGTTTCACTGATTGGAGAAAGGAGACAGTACAGCCCTCGTGATGCCGTTGATACTAGTCCCTATTTAGAGAACAAGTGATTATGCTACCTTCGCACGGTTAGGGTACCGCGGCCGTTGAATTTTGTCACTGGGCAGGCTGGACCTCTTATACTTGGTCAAGAGGCGATGTTTTTGGTAAACAGGCGGGGCTGAGGATTTGCCGAGTTCCTTCTTTCTCTTTTAATCTTTCCTGAGATGTTCTAGTGTAAGGGTAACGTAGGAGGTCACAGGGTTTTCTAGAGGTGTGTTGCTGTGACTACAACATTTACGTTAATTACCAATGGATAGTCCATTTTGGTGTAAGCTTACATTTTGGAGAAGGGCTATTTCTTGTTACTAGTTCTAGCATTAAAGCTTTTATACGGGTATAAAATAGTTCAGTAGTGGTGAAGGGTTAATGGGGATTTAGGAAATTGTGGGTATTTATAGATAAGCTTTAACGCTTTTTTAAAGGTGGCTGCTCTTAGGCCTACTTTGTTTAAGTTACCCTTATTTACCCGGTGTTAGAGGTTGTGCCCTATTTCAAATAAGCTGTGCCTTATTTGAATGGCTCTTAAGTTTGGGAGGGTTTTTGGTATAATTGAGAAGCTTAAGGTAGAGCTAAAACTCTTTTCCTGAACAACCAGCTATCTCTAAGCTCGGTAGGCTTTTCACTTCTACTTGAAAATCTTTCCACTCTTTTGCAACAGAGACGGATTAGCTCTTAGGGCTGTTTTGAAGTAGCTCGCTTAGTTTCGGGGCGTCAAACTGAAAGTTTCATTTTGCTTGGGTAGACTAGCTAGACCATGATGCAAAAGGTACAAGGTGAAATCTTTGCTATTTAGGGCTTTAAGGTTATTTCATTTCTATTTCATTATTCCCTTGCGGTACTTTATCTGAAGCGCTTAGAAGGTTTTCTGTCGCCTGTACTAGAATAAAAAAATGTTTTATTTAAGGCAATGGATTGGTGGGGTCATGTGAATGTAAGGGCTAGATTTTAGGCTCAAAATGATCTGGATTTAACAGATAACTTCCCGGTGTAAGCGGGGGGCTTTGTTAAGCTACATTTTGTGTACCAAGTGCACTTTCCAGTACACTTACCATGTTACGACTTGCCTCTTCTAAGATGGGAATAAGGGGTTAGAGACGAGATGGGGTATTGTCGAAGAGGGTGACGGGCGGTGTGTACGCGTCCCAGAGCCAGGTTAAAAAGAACACTCTATTTTCTTTTTACTGCTAAATCCGCCTTCATGACCAGGATTTCATCCGGTCTTTCGTTTGTTCTAGTTTAGAAATTGTAGCCCATCACTTCCCACTCCTTAAGCTGCACCTTGACCTGACGTGTTGACGGTAATCATTAGGCTTACTGAAGCATTCATATGGTAAGCTTTCGACGGAGGTATACAGACTGATAGCGAGGGGTGGTTAGGTATAGCGGGGATCATCGATTATAGAACAGGCTCCTCTAGGGGGGTGGGAAACCGTCAAGTCCTTTGGGTTTTAAGCATGGCTCGTAATTCCCTGGCGCTGGTTAGTGTGAATTGATTGTTTACGACTAGGCATAGTGGGGTATCTAATCCCAGTTTGTGTCCCAGTTGTCGTGGGTTCAAGTATAATTAGGGTAACTTTCGTGTGTGTTCTTCTTAATAACAAGCTTAAAACTACTAAGTATTAATTTAACCCTAATTTGTAGAAACTTTAATCACGCTTAACGCCGACGATTATCAACTTGAGCCCTACGGGGTAGCCGCGGCGGCTGGCACCGGGTTAGCCGGCCCTCTTTTCCTTAACTGAGTCGAGCTGGCGCTCATACGCAAAATTTATCACTGCTGACTACCCTTGGGGGTGTGGTGAGACTAGGTGTTGTGGGCTAGAGTCTGTGCCTGATGCCGGCTCCTTTGCCTGGTGAAGGATAAAAGGGCGTTCTCACGGGCGTGCTGAGACTTGCATGTGTAAGTTTGGAAACAGTTGATAATAAGGCTAGGACCAAACCTTTATACTCTTAGAGCTTTTTAGGGCTCATCTTAGCGTTTTCAGCGCTATACTTTAGAATTAAGCTATAAGAATACAGGGCATAGTTTAGATAGAATTTCGGCTTTGGGGGCCGGTGGTAGAGGTTAAAATCCTTTTGCCCTGAGTAGGTGCTAGGCTACAATCTTCGGCTTACAAGACCGGCGCTTTAAATTAAGCTATCGGGGCAGCTTTTACTTGGATTTGCACCAAGAGATGCTGGCTCCTAAGGCCAGTGGAGGGCTTTTTTCCTTTAAAAGCCTAGTTAAGGTTCAACCTTAATGCATATACACTGTGTATCTATACTTA